CAAGTTTGCAAAAGATAAAATGGTTTTTTACACTTTTTATTTTGATGTATTTTTCCTGTATATGTATAAAAGGAGATGTAGAAATTCTAAATAAATATAAATGTAGGACGACAAAAAAATAGTCAGAGACAGAAAAGGAAAGACTCTTTTTTTTACTTTTATGTTGTTTTGATTTCATCAATTCGATTTATATATCATACTAGATATAGATCCTAATCTATCCTATAGATATCTATCCTATAGATTTGAATGTAGATATAAAAAAGAAAGGTACCGATAAATTAAATACAAATTCTTCGTTTTTTCTGGATAGTGTATGGAATAGAAATAAAAAAGGTTATATGATATTGTTTTTTCTTCTAGAATAGAAGCATTTTATGTGATTTTCCCATCTCTATTCATTTTTTTTGTATAGTAGTATATATAATTAGAATCTATAAAATCGATAGGAATAGATAAATAATGACATAAAAAGACCGATCATTTTGTTTTAAAATAAAAATAGATGTCTTTGACATCCAACTATAGCACTGAATAACCTTTTTTTTGAATGGCAGTTCCAAAAAAACGTACTTCTACATCAAAAAAGCGTATTCGAAAAAATGTTTGGAAAAAGAAAGGATATCGGGCGGCGTTGAAAGCTTTTTCATTAGCGAAATCCCTTTCTACGGGTAATTCAAAAAGTTTTTTTATACAACAAATAAATTTGGAGTAATCTGACTCGGTTTAACTCGAATAAGATACAAAGATTTTCTTTTTTGAATTTGTGACTATCTTTTTTTTCCGGGGGTGGGGATTCTTATTTTCCCCATCGCCTATTTGTTAGGTTTTTGTTAGGTTAGTGTTATAATAATTTGTTATTTTATAATTTTATAAGATTCAATTTATAATATAATATTTATAATAATAAATAATTAAATAATATACTAAATATTATACTAATAAAATAATATATTTATACTATATATAGCATATAGCGGAACACATATATAAGCCTTAACTGGGGTTGTTGAAACTAATTCATTAAGTTTCATTTTTTAAATTTTTGTAACTATATAAATCATTATTTCTCTGCATTACTATATATTCTTTTCAACCCAATTGAGAAAACCCCCTTTCTAATTTCGTGGATATATAAATAATGCATCAATTTTAAGTGATCTAAAAAAATCCGATGTTTGTATAATAAGATGAATCAAGACATATTTTTAGAATTCGAAATTCGAAATACTTTTTTGAAGTATGGTACAATTATGACAGAAATCAAAACGCTTTTTATATAACGTAATGCGTACAACCAATATCTAGTTGGATTGATAAATCCTTAAAACGCAAAATCCTAACGATTAATACAAAATTACATAAATCCTTTGAAATGAAATTGTTGGATGTGGTGCTGAAATTGTGATCTCTAAAAATAAGATTTTTCATTCATTTATTCATTCAATTGATAAGCATTTTTTTTATAGATTCATAAAAATCATTCAAAAGAATGAGAAATTAATCATTAAAAAAGGAAAATGATAAAGAACCCTTTTTTGTTTAATTTTATCTATGAGTTGAAGTTAGAACTAGTTAGTTTAATTACAATAAATTACAATAAAGGGATTCTCTTTTAGGAAAACACAAACTAAAGAATCCCTATTGACGAACTAATTAAATACTAATTAAATAAATAAAAAAAAGGATAATTAAATAAAATTAAAATTAAAATGATACGATAAATAAAATTAAATGCTTCCTAAAAAATTTGACATTTTACATTGAATTGCCCCCCTCACCTCCAATCTCGACGATTGAATAAAAAATGGGGTATTATGATTTCGAACAAGCCGCTATGGTGAAATCGGTAGACACGCTGCTCTTAGGAAGCAGTGCTAGAGCATCTCGGTTCGAGTCCGAGTGGCGGCATAGTATCTTCTAAAAGAGATAGAATAAGTCCTATAATGAATTTAATTCCTGATTTCCATTCCATAAAATCTGAAACCCTCGCTTTTTTCATAATTTTTATGATTTTTTCAACTTTAGAACATATATTAACTCATATATCTTTTTCAGTCGTTTCAATTGTAATTACAATTCATTTTTTAACCTTATTCTTATTAGTAGATGAAGTCGTAGGACTATATAATTCATCAGAAAAGGGCATGATAGTTACCTTTTTCGGTATAACAGGATTATTAGCCACCCGTTGGATTTATTCAGGACATTTCCCATTAAGTGATTTATATGAATCATTAATCTTTCTTTCATGGGGTTTCTCCCTTATTCATATGGTTTCTTATTTTCAATTTAAAAACAAAAAGCTTAAAAATAATTTAAGCGCAATAACCGCGCCAAGTGCTATTTTTACCCAAGGCTTTGCTACTTCGGGTCTTTTAGCCAAAATGCATCAATCCGCAATATTAGCGCCCGCTCTCCAATCTCAGTGGTTAATGATGCACGTAAGCATGATGATATTAGGCTATGCAGCTCTTTTATGTGGATCATTATTATCAGTAGCTCTTCTAGTCATTACATTTCGAAAAGCCATAAAGATTATTGGTAAAAACAATGATTTATTAAATCAGTCATTTTCATTTGGCAAAATCCAATACATGAATGAAAGAAGCAATGTTTTACTAAACACTTATTTTCTTTCTTCTAAAAATTATTACAGGTATCAATTGACTCAACAATTGGATCGTTGGAGTTATCGTATTATTAGTCTCGGGTTTATCTTTTTAACCATAGGAATTCTTTCGGGAGCCGTGTGGGCTAATGAGGCGTGGGGATCATATTGGAATTGGGACCCAAAGGAAACTTGGGCATTTATTACTTGGACCGTCTTCGCGATTTATTTACATACCCGAACAAATACAAATCTGGAAGGTGTAAATTCTGCCCTTGTGGCTTCTATGGGATTTCTTATAATTTGGATATGCTATTTTGGGGTCAATCTATTAGGAATAGGTTTACATAGTTATGGTTCATTTACATTGACATCTAATTTGAATTGAATAAAGAGGCTAAGCCTAACAAATACTAACACAGGACAGCGTATATATAAGAAAACTTATTGTAAGCTTCAAGAACCTTTTGAATCACTCCACTACTTGATTCAAAAGGTTCTAACAAAAGCCAAAGATGCCTGATTAAAATTCACTTTAATTCTTTTCCCTTTTTTACTTAACTTAAATTTCAGAGAAGAAAAAAGACTTTTTTCTTTTTTTTCTTTTTCATTGTACAACGAACAATTTTAAAAATAATAGGATTACTTTTTGATTTTTTGTTGTATTCATGAAAACTATCTATAAAAAAAATTATATAAAATAGTTTCGACCTTCTCACCTGATAATGAGAGGACGAAATCCGGATAAAGACCAATACCTATTACTGGTAAAAAGATAGAAATCGAAACAAATAACTCTCGAGGTCCAGAATCAAAAAAATAAGAACTTGGAGCATTAAATAACTTGTATCCATAGAACATTTGACGTAACATAGATAATGAATAAATAGGAGTTAATATCATTCCAATTGCCATTACGAAAGTAATTAGTATTTTTGGCATTAAAAAATATTTTTGGCTGGTAATTATTCCAAAAAAGACTATCAATTCTGCAACAAAACCACTCATGCCCGGTAATGCAAGAGAAGCCATTGATAAGATACTGAACATCGTAAAGATTTTTGGAATCGAAATAGCCATTCCGCCCATTTCGTCGAGATAAACAAGACGCATTCTATCATAACTCGTTCCTGCTAAGAAAAAAAGCGCAGCACCGATAAATCCATGAGATATTATTTGTAAAATAGCTCCGTTGAGTCCCGTATCAGTTATAGAACCAATTCCTATAATTATGAAACCCATATGAGATACGGAGGAATAGGCTATTCTTTTTTTTAAATTCCGTTGACCAAGAGATGTTGAAGCTGCATAAATTATTTGCATTGTACCCACTATTATCAACCAGGGGGCAAATATGGAATGAGCATGGGGTAATAATTCCATATTAATCCGAACTAATCCATATGCTCCCATTTTTAATAAAATTCCGGCTAGAAGCATACAAGTACTGTAATGGGCCTCCCCGTGGGTGTCCGGTAACCACGTATGTAAGGGTATAATCGGCGATTTGACAGCAAAAGCAATAAGAAATCCAATATAGAATATTATTTCCAGTGCGACAGGATATGATTGATTAGCTAATGTTTCAAAATTTAATGTTGGTTCATTAGAACCGTATAAACCAATACCCAAAACCCCTATTAATAGAAAAATGGAACCCCCCGCAGTGTACAAAATAAATTTTGTAGCCGAGTATAGGCGTTTCTTTCCCCCCCACATGGATAGAAGTAGATAAACGGGAATTAATTCGAACTCCCACATGATGAAAAAAAGTAAAAGGTCTCGAGAGGCAAATGATCCTATTTGACCACTGTACATTGCTAACATCAGGAAATGAAATAATCGCGAATCTCGAGTAACTGGCCAAGCTGCCAAAGTCGCTAAAGTGGTGATAAATCCTGTCAGTAAAATGGGGCCTATAGAAAGTCCATCTATTCCCAATCTCCAGTAAAAATCAAAAAAATTTATCCATTTATAATCTTCCGCCAGCTGGATTAATGGATCGTCCAATCGGAAGTGATAACAAAATGCATAGGTTGTTAGAAGGAGTTCGAATATGCATATACACATTGTATACCACTTAATTAGCTTATTTCCTCTATGAGGAAGAAAGAAAATTAAAGAACCCGCGGATATCGGTAAAACTACAATTGTTGTTAACCAAGGAAAATAATTCGTGGTAAAGACAAGATACACTTGGACCAGAAAAACCCGTGCTCAGAAAGGTTTTCTGAGCACGGGTTTTTTCAGTAAAAAAATCAAATGGATTCAAAATGTATTCAAGTGGGGTTTTCTGGAACGTATCAATAAGCTAGACCCATACTTCGAGTTGTTTCATGCCATAAATAAACTCGAACGCTCAAGAAATCCGTTGGACAAGCGGATTCGCATCTCTTACAACCAACACAGTCTTCCGTTCTTGGAGCGGAAGCAATTTGCTTAGCTTTACATCCATCCCAAGGTATCATTTCTAACACATCGGTGGGGCAGGCTCGGACACACTGAGTACACCCTATACATGTATCATAAATTTTTACTGAATGTGACATGGGATCTATAAATTTTTGAACATCATAAAATTTCAATCTAGTAAACTTGTAAACCAATTAGTATAGTTAAACACCAGATGAATCAACGATTTATCAGAAGTTTTCTAATCAATTTCCTTCGGGATCAATTCATAAGAAAGGACCAAGATACTTTGATTTCTTACGCTTACGTTTTCGAAAACATGATGTAGATTCCACCATATTGGACATGTTAATTCAAATTGGTGAATCCTATAATTTAATATTATTAATATTACTTATTCAATAAAGTTGATTGATTGATACGCGTTGATTTTCTGTTACGATAAATCGAGGAAACAATAGCTAATCCAATAGCTGCTTCAGCGGCTGCAATAGCTATAACAAAAATTGAGAAAATATTTCCTTTTAATTGCCGACTATCAAAAAAATCAGAAAATGTTACAAAATTTATATTAACCGCATTCAGTATAAGTTCAAGACACATAAGGGCCCTAACCATATTTCGACTCGTGATCAATCCATAAATACCGATAGAAAATAAATAGGCACTCAAAACAAGTATATGTTCGAGCATCATTGACCAACTCCTTATCAATTTCGATTCATTTTAATATGAACAATAATTCAACGGATTTGATTGACTAGCATCTAACAAAAAAAAGAATATATTTCCAATATATCGAATAAACCAATTTAGATTTTATACACGAGCAATATGAAAATAGAATTCAAAGAAAATAGATGCGATAAGACATAAAAAAGTTTAATTTTGATTGTTTGCTATTCCTAGTTAGAAAGATTTATTACTGACGAGCCACAGCAATTGCACCTATCAAAGCAACTAAAAGAATTATTGAAATGAATTCAAATGGAAGAAAAAAATCTGTTGCTAAATGAATTCCAATTTGTTGACTATTACTTATCAAATCTTGCTCTATAATTTGATTTGATTTTGTAGTCCAAATAATCCCGTACCATGATGTATCTAATATAGTAGTAATTAGCGAAACAAGAATACTTGTACAAACCAACGAAGTAAGGCCATTCCCAACGGTCCACAGATTAAAATCTTTATAATATTCTGAACCATTCATGAACATCACAGCAAATAGGATTAAAACATTTATGGCTCCTACATAAATAAGGAGCTGGGCAGCAGCTACAAAATGAGAATTTGAGAGAATATACAATAAGGATATACAAACAAGAACCAATCCCAATGAAAAGGCAGAATAAATTGGATTGGTAAGTAATACCACCCCCAGGCCCCCTAATATAAGACCCGATCCCAGAAAAACTAAAAGAAAATCGTGTATTGGTCCAGGCAAATCCATTCTGTGTAAAATAAGAGATAAATAAATCGAAATGCTTTTCATGATCTTATTGATCCGACCAGGAATTTTTTTATCCTAATTGAATAAAATACTAATCTATTAGGTGTGAATTGCTATAAGTACAATTATTGGACAGTTTCGTTTTTGATTCTTTATTTTGTTTGTTCAAAAGATTCAAAAGAAAAGGGTATTTTTTTTTTCGAAACTATATATTTCAAAAGAATTACGAATATATTTATATTAATAGATTTTATATAAAAATGAATCTAAAATTCTTATCAACCGGTTAATTTGTAATTGAATTTTTTTTATTGAACAAAGGACTCATTCTTTTTTTTCAAACCAAACATCTTTTTTAACTTAAACCAAAACGGAACCTTAAAAGAATTGGGAATTTTTCTTTAATAGAATAGTAGGTTTACTTAGTTTTTTTTTGAATCGAATTCAAATTCAAAATTGTTCGAATTGTATAATCGTCAATTACTGACATTGGTAAACGGCCCAAAGCAATTTGATTATAATTCAATTCATGGCGGTCGTAAGTAGAAAGTTCGTATTCTTCAGTCATTGATAAACAATTTGTTGGACAATACTCAACGCAGTTACCACAAAATATACAAATTCCGAAATCAATACTGTAATTAAGCAATCGTTTTTTTCGAATATCCGTTTCAAATTTCCAATCAACAACAGGTAGATCTATAGGGCATACACGAACACATACTTCACAAGCGATGCATTTATCAAATTCAAAATGGATTCGCCCGCGGAAACGCTCTGATGTGATTAATTTTTCATAAGGGTATTGAATAGTTACGGGTAAACGATTTGCGTGGGATAAGGTAATCATGAAACCTTGACCAATGTACCTTGCGGCCCGGACCGTTTGGTGGCCATAATTCATGAACCCAGTTACCATAGGGAACATATCGTGAATATCTATGAATAATTTTGATGTTTGTTTCTTTCTCTTGTTTGAACCAAGTCATGAATCTAATATTCTTTTTCTTTACAGTGAAAGAAGTTGGAAAGAAGTTGTTAATAATAGATTACCGAGAGAAATGGGTAAAAGAAATTTCCATCCAAGATTTAATAATTGGTCCATTCTTAACCTAGGTAAAGTCCATCGTGTTGCGATAGAAATAAACAAAAACAAATAAGTTTTAGCTAATGTAAAAAAGATACCAATTGTCGTTCCAAGGATTCCATTCATTTTATTTATTTCAAATAGCTCAGGGACGAATACGTAAGGAATGGAAATATTCCAACCCCCCAAGTAAAGAACTGTTACAAATAACGAAGAAAGTAATAGATTTAGATAGGAAGCAACGTAAAATAAACCAAATTTGATACCTGAATATTCGGTTTGATACCCTGCTACTAATTCTTCCTCGGCTTCTGGTAAATCAAAAGGTAATCTCTCACATTCTGCTAGAGAAGAAATTAGAAAAACGATAAACCCTATTGGCTGACGCCACAAATTCCATCCCCAAAAACCATATTTTGATTGCGCCTCAACTATATCAACTGTACTTGAACTGTTAGATAATTATAGTCGACGATAACATCACTGTTTCCATCGCTAGTCCAAAACCGTACATGAGATTTTCACCTCATACGGCTCCTCGCGGGTCACAAATAAATTTAAGGACCCAATCCGTATTATTTATCTTCGTATGGTTGTAGAATAGATAGGGAAAAAATGGATTGGAAGGCCAAAATTATACCAATGGAATTCTGTCTGCTATATTCTGAAAGAATAAAAAAGGGTGCTTCTGAATTGATCTCGCCCGTTAATAATTTCAATTTTTATTTGTTGAGTAATAACTTAAGCCTTTACTTTAATAAAATACTTCTTGTAGAATATCAATCGATATTTCAACCCATTGTTTTCGATTACGAAAAAAATGAAACATTACCTTAGTTTATAAATCATGACACGGATTAGGTCTCTATATATATGAAAGAAAGAATAAAAAAAAGATTTCTTTTTTATTCTTTATTGTTTCTTTTTCGTTCCTATTCTTCTTTCGGATCTGAGAAAACCACGAATGGGGGCTTAAACTAAAAAATAGTAAAGGATTTTTTCGTTCCTGATAGTCATTACTTTAATCGGCGGATAGGAGCATACTTTGGACCGGAATCGTGGGGAGTACTGCTTAGTAATTTCTACGAATTTAAAGCCCCAATTAGTATTCTTTTTATGTTATCCAGAAGTTTCTTTTTATATAATTCACATAATCTCCATTACTAATCCTTTGTGTATTTTGGTGTTCCTAACCATCCACTCATTTTTTTGTTCAATCCCCCGTTTGTTTAGCAATACATGTATGAGAATCCATACAAAGGATAGCTAAAACTCTATATGGTTGATCTTTTGAGCCCGCTTCAAGCTAGATTGACTAATCAACCCGTCTTGGGGTAAAGACTTCTTCCGCTTACGTTTTTCTTCCACTTAACTCTTGTACATAGGAAATGAGATTCAATTTTTTTGTTTAATTTACTGCGAATTTATAAGCTGCTTTCTTTCACTCATATATAACTATCTAATTTAGTTTATCAATCTAAACTGAAGGATAATAAAAAACGAGAATATCTATTCAATCCATTCAACTTATTTTCTAGAACGAAAGGAATAGGGAAAATAAAGGTTTATGTTTCAACGAATCGCACGTAGAGATATTGATAAAACACATAGAGTTAATGGTATTTCATAACTAATCGATTGAGCAGCAGCTCGCAGACCACCTAAAAAGGAATATTTATTATTTGATCCGTATCCTGACATAAGAAGTCCAACGGGAGCAATACTTGAAATGGCAATCCATAAAAAAATACCGATATTGAGATCGGCTAAAATAAGGCGAGAGCTAAAAGGAATTACCGAAAAACTTAGTAAAATTGATATAACTGCTATAGACGGCCCAATACTAAATAAACGAGTATTTCCTCTAGATGGAAGAATATTCTCTTTGAAAAGCAGTTTTGTTCCATCTGCTAGAGCTTGAAGAATTCCCAAAGGACCAGCGTATTCAGGCCCAATACGTTGTTGTATTCCTGCAGATATTTCTCTTTCTAACCATACAATTACTAGTACACCTACTGTGATTCCCAATACCAGAGTCAAAATAGGGACCAACATCCATATGATCCCATAGACCTCTTTTAAAGATTCCAATCTGTAAAAAGAATTGATATCTTGTGCTTCTATCGTATAAATTATCATTTCAACGATCCACTTCTCCCATAATGATATCTATGCTACCTAGTATCGTCATAATATCAGCCAATTTCATTCTTTTAACTAACTGAGGAAGAATTTGCAAATTGATAAAACCTGGCGGGCGAATTTTCCATCTCCAAGGAAACCCGTTCTGATCCCCTATCAGAAAAATTCCTAATTCTCCCTTTGGGGCTTCCATTCTCGCATAAAGTTCTTGTCTCGGTAATTCAAATGTGGGAGAGGGTTTTTTACTAATGAATCGATATTCAAAATCATTCCATTCTGGATCCCGTTCTCGATCAAAGCATCGGATTTCTAAATTTTCATAGGGACCCCCCGGAATTCCTTCCAGGGCCTGTTGAATTATTTTTATGGATTCCGTCATTTCACTGATTCGAACTAAATAACGAGCTAATGAATCCCCTTCTTTTTGCCACTGGATTTCCCAATCAAATTCGTCGTAACACTCATAATGATCAACTTTCCGAAGATCCCATTTGATTCCCGATGCTCGTAGCATTGGGCCGGATAAACCCCAATTTATTGCTTCTTCTGCACCAATAACGCCTATCCCTTCAACTCGTTCTAAAAAAATTGGATTTCGCGTAATAAGTTTTTGATATTCAACAATTCCTGTTAAAAAATAATCGCAGAAATCCAAACATTTATCTATCCAGCCGTAAGGTAGATCGGCCGCCACTCCTCCGATACGAAAATAATTATGCATCATTCTCATACCGGTGGCAGCTTCGAATAGATCATATACTAATTCTCTTTCTCTAAAAATATAGAAAAAGGGGGTCTGTGCACCAATATCTGCCATAAAGGGTCCAAGCCATAATAGATGAGACGCTATACGACTCAACTCCAACATAATTACTCTGATGTAGCTGGCTCTTTTAGGGACTTGAATATTCCCCAATTGTTCTGGTCCATTTACGGTTATTGCTTCCGTGAACATAGTGGCTAAATAATCCCAACGCGTTACATAGGGCAAATATTGTATAATCGTTCGGTTTTCCGCAATTTTTTCCATTCCTCTGTGTAAATAACCTAATATTGGTTCACAGTCAACAACATCTTCACCATCTAGAGTAACGATGAGACGAAGAACACCGTGCATTGATGGGTGCTGAGGTCCCATATTGACTACCATAAGGTCTTTTTCTGTAGCTGATAGATTCATAAGTTTTTCCTCGATTCATTCTTACATGAATTGTTGAAAACGAAAAGAAGCACATCAAAATTAAAATCGACTAATTCAAAATTTGCAAATTAACGATTTTTTGATTCCCGAATATCCAACTCACTAATTAATTCTTTATAACGTATTTTATTTTTCTTTGATAAATAAGACAGTAGTCGTTGACGTTTTCCTAGAATTTTACGTAGACCTCTCTGAGATAAATAGTCTTTTTTGTGCAATTCCAAATGTGAAGTAAGTCTTCGTATCTTATTGGTGAAATTAACTATTTGAAATTCAACGGACCCCCTGTTTTCTTCTTTTTTTTCTTGAAAAATAACTGAGATGAATGAATTTTTTACCATAAAACAAAATATTCTCTCCCCCTTTTTTTGAATGTGAATTTTACTGATCAGTAATAATAATACCAGTCATTTTGATATACACAATGATTTTAAGTTCATTATGAACTTTCTAATTTTTTCAAATAAAATTACTCAATCCGGTTTTCAATTTGATTTGTATAGGGATACAAAAGAGTGATAGATAGAGAAATTTTTAGAGTTTAAATAAGAGGATTTTGTTGATTCATTTGTCGATCTAATTGATATGTATGTCATTCAATTAGTATCATGTATCAGAATGAAATGTAAAACAATCCTTGTGCCCATCTATTTGTTATTTGTTTTCATATACCCGGCACGGTACGCAATATATGGGAAAATGTACCATTAACGAATTTTCAACCGCGGATACATATGTATCCTTACCATACTGAAACGGCTGCCATTATTAGTATTAAACCAATAGCGATTCATACAAGCTAAATCTTCTAATCGATAATTGGGCCAAAGAAAGAACTTTAATTTAATTAGTTTCTTTTTATCACTATCAAGATCTCTGTTTTTAGTCAAAACTTGACCACAGTTTTTTACATTATTTAAAAATACCGGATTTCTATGCATACCTTTTTTATCCCTTGAATTGAAAGAAATTAAAATTCGCAATTCTCGCCGGTGGTTAGGGGATAAAATATTTTCAGGAACAAACAAATCATAATGATTTTTATCTTTATTTTCAGTCATTTTTTGATGTCTTGCAATAGATTCATGAAAATTCTTTTTATCAATATAGTTTTTTTCTTGGTATCTTTGATTAATTTGGTGTTTATTTTTATGAACCAACGAAATACTTATAGTTTGATATAGAATAAATTGTCCATCATTTTTTACCGACAGACGAACTGGATCGATAATCAATATTCCTTTTTTCATTAATTCTCTAAGAGTTAAATCCTTCTGAATCGTCAAAATATCCAGATTTATTTCTCCCCTTTGAATAGAGGATATAACAATTTCGTTTGGATTTATCAGTCTAAGCAGGAGACAATATACTTTGATATTATTGATTATTCTTTGATTTAAAGAATCGTTCCATCTCAATTGAAAACGCAAATACCTTTTTAGGAAGAAATCAAGTTCTACTTCTGTGTTACTCTTGTATTGCTTTTTCTTTCTACGTTTTTTTATGTCTGATTTGCCATAATCTTCTTCAACATCTTTTTCTTGGTTTGAGAGAACGGATTTCAAATTTCCTTGTTTTTGTACATCTGATACGAGATCTCTTTCACCTATGGGTTCTTTTTCTTCTTGATTTCGATTCTCTAATCCAATAATTTTTTTTTCATTCGGTGCTCTAAGGGGGTCCCTTTTTTTATTTTCAATAATATTTTTATTAATGTTCTCATTTCCATTAAAATTTAAAAGAAGTAATTTTATTGGTATGATCCATGGTTTAACCTTATATGTATTATATAGCAGCCCAAATTCTGGGAAGAACCAAAGTTCCAGATTCGATATAGGACGACTTAGTATTTCTTCATTCATTCCCATCCAATCAAACGGGCTTCCTTTTTTATTGGATGGGTTGCTCTCTTGATTTTGAAAAATTGTGAAATAAAAAAGGTTCATTTTATCAATTATTTGATAATTATTAACCACAGCCTTAAGATTTGTGTTACTCTTGGTACTGGTATAGACCCAGGACTCAATATCGGCCTTATTTCTAAGACAAAAATGAAGAATTCCCCAATTTAAAAACTTTCTATGCGAAAATTTCCCCATAGCATTTAGGATATCGTCTTCTCCTAGATAATTATGGATAGGGATATCCCTCAGTGTATCAAAAAATTTGCGTTTATCCATGTTGTAATTATAAGAAATCTCTTCCCTCTTATTTACTTGTAATGGTGATCCATAAGCATACGGGTCCCCCTTATCTTGATAATTAATAGATTTATATGATAAAAAATCATATCCATAGTGTTTTTTAAAATTTGATTTTTTATATTTTTGTTTTTGAACAAGTTTATATTCTTGATTCAGTAATGAATTCGCTTGAAAATCATTTTTTTTTTTGTAATGAATTAATCTTTCGTTTTCATTTGAATCCCATTTTGTTAAATCTTTATTTTGAGCCAGATAGTGTTGATTGACTCTATTTCGCCATTGTCCTGGTACTAATCTAAGCCATCTACTCTGAAATAAATCGTATTGATAACGACTCCTTAACCAGTTTTTCCATTCATTCATTCCAGAATGCCAAAAGATTTTCTGCCTTAACCCATAATGATGTTTTAATCTGGAATGAGATACCCCCTGTTCTTCAAAATAATCTTTTATTTCATTTTTAAGAAAACGAGATGTTCCATGATATTGAAGGATAGGTTTGAATTTATAAAAACTAATAAACTGAGTTTGTGATAATTTGTAAAATACATAGGCTTGTGAGAGGGAGGATAAGTCACAAAAAGCTTTTTCGTTTTTACTAATATTAGAAAGTGAAGAAAGTGAGTTTTTTATAGTTGAAATAAAATGAGTTGTATTTTTAGTTGCTTTATTAATTCTTTCTTCATTTGCTTCATTACTGTGAATGAATTTCTCAATCATTTTTTTTATTGATTCAAGAAAAAGTTGTGTATTGGTTCTTGGAAAATTAATGATATATAGAAGAATATCGATGTATATTTTTTCAATGAAAAATCTTATAAAAAAATAGAATTTACGGATTAATCGAATATTTCTTCTTTTTAATATTTGCCAAAATCTTTTTGATGATTCTAAAATTTTATCTTGATAACTTATTTTGTTAGAACTAATATTTATTTCTTGAGTTAGAAATTCGTTTTTCTTGTCTTTTATAATTTTTTCTATTTGATTTTTGATTGTGTTTGTTCTCGTAGTCAGATCTTTTATTTTTTTTTCGGTTAATGAATAATTTGTCCATCCCGTAGATTGAATTTGAAGGGATGATTCGTGAATCATCTTATTACTGATTTTCGAATCCTTTTTAGTTTCGCCCAATTCATATATTTCTCTCAACCCAAAAAATGGAATTGGATTTATTTTTGAGAGTTCTTTTACTATTCCCTTTAGAAATAGAATGCTTTGAGTGATCCATTTTTTTGTTTCTTTTGAGACTTTTCGAAACAATAACAATTTTGTTCTTTCTTTTAAAATTGTTAAAGCTATAAAGCATTTCGTTTTCAGTTTTTTTTTTTTTTTTTTTAGCTCTTTTAAAATAGGCTCAAAAAACGAACGCCGTTTTCGAGGAGAACCGAAAGGTAGTTCAGTTTCCATTCCCCAAACTGTTAAAAAGCAAAAATCATTCTTTTGACCCTTCCTTTTTTTCATTGGATTTTTATGAGAGGGTTGTAGTTTAAATTTGTGCCAAGGTTTCAGGCAAAAAGGAAATAGGATCTTTATCTGAATACCATCTGTTAACCAATTTTGTGGAAATTCTGTTTCAGATAATTGAACACCATTATAAGTGCATTTAACATGCATTTCCCGATTCCAATCCTTTAAATCCTCGGACCACTCAGGAAATTGAAATAATAACATACGGGCAATGTTTTTAGCTATTATCAATGAGGGTAATATAATATATTTTCTAAGAATTGATTGGGTTATTAACACGGAACCCCTTATTACTTGAGCAAGTAAAATGCTATCCCAGGCTTCTGCTATTTCTATCCGCATTTTCTCTTCTCTTTTGTATTTTTCTTTTTTGTCCTCGTCTTTTTTCTCGATCTTTTTTTCTATATAATCAGAAATTTG